TCCAAACGCATTTCAAGTAATTGTAGTAAAACCTGGCCCGTTGACCCTTTGGCTTTTCCAGCGATATGAACGTATTTAAGTAATTGTCTCTCTGTCAGACCATAATGAAAACGCAATTTTTGTTTTTCTTCTAGACGAATACGATATTGAGATCTTTTTCCGAAGCGCGATTGATTTCTAAGATCACTTCCGGGTGTCGGCCTTTTACTAGTTAGTCCCGGTAAAACACCCAGCCGGCGTATTTTTTTGAAACGAGGCCCTCGGTAACGAGACATAAAGACTCCCTTTTTATTGAAAAAAAAAATTACAGAATAAACCTAAATTAAGACTGAACTAAACCATAAATGAAGCTAAATCTACTGATGTATTACAAAGAAGAATGAGATGAATTGTATCAATCAATATCCAATTTTGGATATATAGGAAGTTAGATATACTTTTTCTGATTTGTTCGGTAGAGATCTAATTGCTCCAATCCATTTTTTATTCATAGTTGGAAGTTCTTACGCCATAATGGATCCGCGATCCTTTCCTTGGAGAAGGGGTAAGAAGTCTTTTCAATATTCCTATTCCTTCAAGGAGGCCTTATTAATTATGATTAATTATTAATTATGATTAATTATGTAATATATGTAAGTAATATAAAAGTAAAAAAAGATGTAAAAAAAAAGAACAAATAGACAAAAGCCGGCTATCGGAATCGAACCGATGACCATCGCATTACAAATGCGATGCTCTAACCTCTGAGCTAAGCGGGCTCGCATAAAAGAAATTGTGCACAGGACTTTAGTAAACTACTTTAGCTATTGCATATTAATAATTCATAATAATGAATATACTATTATGTAACAGTAACATATATATATATATATATATATAAAGAATATATAATATTCTAGTTATAACTATATAACAATAACATAACAATCAATTTCAATTGAAATAATAATATTATTATTATTTCTAAATTTATAATAGAATGATTAGTTATAGTACTTAAACTTATAGTAGAATAACTCTATATTCTAATTCTATTATACAATATACAAGGACGACCCTAAGGAAAAGATAAGGATAAAATAAAGATTAAGTAAGGATAAGGATACAATCCCGATTATATATAATGAGACATTTCTCTGTGTTCATTCAAAAAGGTGGGGGATAAGGCGAAAAAAGAATCGACCGTTTGAGTATTCCAAATATATAGGTAAAAAATGAGAGTAAGAGACGCATATATATATGTGGTATATATCCATCCATATTGAATTGCGGATACATCAATGATAGAATCATTTTTGATTGGACTAAATACAAATACAGGTCTTCCGATATATGAAAGAAAATAGACAAGAAATCAAACAAATAGGAGGAGACAGAGACACTTTTTCTATATAGAAATGCATATCTTGCATATCTAAAGAATTCAACGTAAACGGCTCCAGAATAAATGAACCTGAACATAAAGAAAGGGACGGCATCCCAACGAGATCCTAGTCTCAAAAAAAAAAAAGAGGGGATATGGCGAAATTGGTAGACGCTACGGACTTGATTGGATTGAGCCTTAGTATGGAAACATACTAAGTGAGAACTTTCAAATTCAGAGAAACCCTGGAATTAAAAAGGGGCAATCCTGAGCCAAATCCTGTTTTTAGAAAACAAATAAAAATCAAATAAAGGGTTCAGAAAAATAAAAAAGGATAGGTGCAGAGACTCAATGGAAGCTATTCTAACGAATAGAGTTGACTGCGTTGATCGAGGAATCCTTATATTTAATATTGAAACTCCAGAAAGGATGAACCCATATACGTACATATACGTAATAAAATATCAAAGATTCATATATGTTATATGCAAAATGGAAGAATTCTTGTGAATCGATTCTAAGTTTAAGGAAGAATCGAATATTCACTGATCAAATCAGTCACTCCATAGTCTGATAGATCTTTTAAAGAACTAACTAATTGGACGAGAATAAAGATAGAGTCCCATTATACATGTCAATATCAATATCAATACCGACAAAAATGAAATTTATAGTAAGAGGAAAATCCGTCGACTTTGTAAATCGTGAGGGTTCAAGTCCCTCTATCCCCAATAAAAAGTTCGCTTTACCCCCTAACTATTTCTTTTTTTGAATCCTTTTTTTCAGCGGTTCCGCATTAGTTATGTTTCTCAAACATTCTACTCTTTCACAAATGGATCGGATCGTGGGATGGGAGACGGGTTTCTCTTTTCTTTTATCACAAGTATGATGATGTATACTATATACAATATATGTTCAAATCAACATCTATGAGAAAGGAATCCCCATTTGAATCATTCACAATAATTATTTTTAGTTAAACTTATTTATTTAAATTGAATTTATTTCAATTTAGACTTATCTTATAAATCTTATAAAGTAAAGTATTCTTTTTGAAAATCCAAGACCAAGAAATTCCAGGGCCTGGGTAAGACTTTGTAATGCTTTTTTAAGTCTATTTAATTGACTGAAATAGAC